CTAGTAATCCATTTAAGAGGACTTTACCCTAGAAAAAGTAAAAGGGAGGGAAGGAAATTTTTCTAACTCGGAATGAATTGGAAGTGCGAGATGCACTAATCGGAAAGAGACTCTCTCTTGACCTGACTTTCCCTATTGGCTTTGACTGCGGTAAGTAATTCACTCAAACCGATTCCATTTATGGATACTTGGAGGGTGGGAAAACTATTTCTTTTATCAGGATTAAAGGCTTAGCCGCCTGACTCACTCCGGATAGAAAGATTGAGGGGGTCAGACACGGCGGAGACTTTCATTGAATATGGGATTGAGACTACGACTGGAATGGAATTGCTCCGTTGATAGATCCAGATTCGCATCCGCCCATCTAAGAGATTTCTTCGTGCCGGGTCGTGAGCTATGTGGAGCGATAAAAAAAATGGGATCTATTGGGCTTTCACCTGCACTGCCTTCGCCTAGGACATTAGAAAGGGCGAGAAAGGGCTTGCTGCTGGTTCGGAACTCCCCTATCTATTTGAATTGATTTACAGCGCCTATTTTCAAGCTTATAAAAGGAATTGCTTCTATTAACTTTAAAGAGTGTCTCTCCTGTCCGGCTCGATATGAAGAAGGTAGGCTGGTAGGTGGGTAGGCTTCTATCCGACTAGTAGGACATGCAGTTCTCCCCTTAGCCTTAGGGCAGGCACGAAATCAATTAAGAGCTTCTAAAGAAAAGAGGACGACTTAAGACAGCAAGAACGGCCAAAAGAAGTAAGTCACTTGCAAGCCCAGGAAGAATTAAAAGAAATCGATGAATGTGTCCCGACCAAGCAACGAAGAAGCGCTAGCAGATGAGATTGGACCTATATAGACTAGGAAAGACAGGGAAAGACATGGGGGTCCCCAGAGTGAGAACTAGCCCTTTGAGGAGCTCTCTAAGCTGTCTAACTCTCTATTACCATATGCAGAGGGAAACCAGGTTCAATAGCCGGATAGAGTAAGAAAACAACTAAATAGAAATGAGTACTTGCTACGGGTGAAGGAGTAAAGAGTTTCAAGAAAAAATCTCCTTAATGCGACTGCGGGAAGGCTGTTCCTGCTACATTTCGCTGGGGAAGAAAGAAGGAATTGAGTCCTTTCACATTATCACGGAAAAAGGGGATTGCCTATTAGTAAATTTTGACTGGAAAAAGACCCGGAACCCCATACCCTCTCATTCACTTACTATAGGCCGAGGAGCGTAGATTCATCTTACTTTTTATAAATGGAAAAAGAGACATAAGTCACGCATTCGAGCAAGAGCCTTTGCCTTTCTTCGCTATGTAAATAGAGGGCCGGAGGAAGAAGTGCCAGAACCTCAACAAAAGAATTAAGGTGATAGAGTCTTACAGGAGACGCTAGGCTTCGGAATTGAATGGAATGATTCCTCTCCCTTGGTTGCCTTCACTGCCCGTGAATCCCTTCTCTTTTTCTATTCCAGTAGTCTTATGCGGTCTGGTCTGTCCATTAGTTGCTTAACTCATAGTAGTTAGGAGGTTGTTGTCCTAATGAGTGTAGCGGAGTGCTCCCTATCCTATTACTCATCTATAGGGCTATCACCCTAGCTTTCCCTGTCTCTGCCTTTCTTTCCTAGTCCTGAGTTTTTCTTCTTGACTATTGCTTGGGATTGGGTTTGACACTATTCAATACTAAATATCTACTCGTGGAGGGAGGGGAGGCAATAGATTCATCTTAGGCGGTAAGCGAAGGAACTGTAGGGCTTAGGGCAGCGAGTGAGCCTCGGATTTTTCTTCAATAGGCTAACGGGGAGGTGAGAAGAGAGCCAATAGCTATTATAGAAGGACTTAACAATTCATGGCATGAATTAGAGTTGAAGGAAGAAAGACATGAAATGCTAGAAAGATGGAATCTATGAATGAGCTCTTTCGTCTAAGCCTAGAACTAGGCAAGAGCAAGGAATGGACTTTAAGTGAGTTAAAACCGGAAGGAGGGGACAAAGGTCAGTTCTATAAGGCAAGAAAGCAAGATCAGAAGAAGGAGCAATGCAGAATAACTAAGCATGACAAGGAGAGGATAGCTAGACTTTCAAAGACAGTAGCAATGGCAAGGAGACTAATCCCGATCTTCTTTCCCTAGCAATTGGAGGATGATATTGATCCAAGACCTGTATGTAGACCTGGGCCTCCCCCGCTTTCAGTTAAGGCCAGAAAGGATTATCTTACCTTTCTCTTCTGTCAGTCTTTGAAGTTTCCTTTCTTTGAAAACCAAGGATGAAGCTAGAATGTGGAGTACGGACTTATCATGCTTCCCAATTCCACTAGCATAAAAGAGTTTATTCAACTCCTGAGAGATTCTATAGTTCCTGAGCTTGAGAGATTCTATAGTTCCTGAGCTACCCCAATTTGATGAGAATGAGGGAAGAAGTCCTTAGCTATTCCTTTGGCCTATAATAAGAAAGGTCCATCAAGACTCAGAAATTACCCTCGATCTTTTCAATCCCTCTAGTAGAGAATTCTTAGCCTTC